CCCGAATTTGTTAATAGAAGGACGAACACGAGGAATTGAAGAATTACAGATAAATGTGCAAAAAGAGTTTCATTTTTCGAATCGCAGACTCAAGATTGCTATCACAAGAGTTGAAAAACCTTATGAACAAGCAAATATTCTTGCAGAATATATAGCTTTACAATTAAAAAATAGAGTTTCGTTTCGAAAGGCAATGAAAAAGGCTATTGAATTAACTGAACAAACGGATACAAAAGGAATTCAAGTGCAAATTGCAGGGCGTATCGACGGAAAAGAAATTGCACGTGTTGAATGGATCAGAGAAGGGAGAGTTCCCCTACAAACAATTCGCGCTAAAATTGATCATTGTTCCTATACAATTCGAACTATCTATGGAGTATTAGGCATAAAAATTTGGATATTTGTAGACTAGGAATAATGGACTTTTATTTGTTTTACTATTCTGGCTAATGTATAGTGATAGAACAAAAAATGACATTTCATTCTTTTTCTATTAAAAAAAAAAAAGAGCAATTCTAATTCTATAGGGTTGAATAAAAATTCGATTAACCATTTTTTGTTAGAATTGCTATGCTTAGTGTGTGACTCGTTAATTTTTTCTTTAACTTAAAAGTCAGTTTAGAGTTGGAATTCCGAAAAAATATAGACTGAACTCTACTATGAACTTAATAACCATATAAATAAGAAATAAGCAACTTATTGCTTCGTATTATCGAGATCCCAAGAAAGAGTCACTATATGACTGAATCAATCATATAGTTGTAGCAACTGCAATTTTTCCCATAAGAAAAAATCTTATTATGGGTTGTGAGGCAAAAGTAAGGGGATGTGGATAAATGGAAAGATGATAGAAAGAGAGAACAAAAATACTAATGATATATGATTCCAAGTATGTATGGTCTATGAATCATGTCATATAAGGGCAATGTGATAAAGCATCAATACTGAATATAAAATAAAAATAAGAATATAGTATAAAAAAATTAAGTATAAAATAATAAAGAGCCTGGAGTTAATAGAAACTGAGAAGATTGACCGGGGACCAAATTTTGTTGAGAGCTCCGTTGCAGAATTCAGACCTAGGCATTAATGGAGAAGCTATAGGAACGGTGAAACTTGTGACTGCATAGATTCTATTGAAAACGAATGCTAATGATTCATTGAGCGGGATGGCGGAACGAACCAAAAACAAATTGATTTATTTTGAGAAGTCATGGATTGAAACTACGAATGAAGCAGAAAAGAGTCAATATTCGCTCGCGAAACCCTTGTTTATTGGATTACCATATTTTCTTTTTTATTTGGCGTAATTCAATAGGGATAAAAAAAAGAAAGAATGATTTGGTATAATATAAATAAAAAAAAAAGCATTATCCATATTTACAGATAAATATATATGTCTAGCTTTGTATCTTGATTATATATACAGTTCAATAAATTAAATATCAAAGACATTACTTAGTTTAGTGGTTTAGTGCATTATTTATTAGAAATATGTAATATTATTGAATCATTTCATTCGCGAGGAGCTGGATGAGAAGAAACTCTCATGTCCGGTTCTGCAGTAGAGATGGAATCAAGAAATGACCATCAACTATAACCCCAAAAGAACCAGATTTCGTAAACAACATAGAGGAAGAATGAGGGGAATATCTTGTCGGGGCAATCAGATTAGTTTTGGTAGATATGCTCTTCAGGCACTTGAACCCGCTTGGATCACAGCTAGACAAATAGAAGCAGGGCGAAGAGCAATGACACGATATGCGCGTCGTGGTGGAAAAATATGGGTACGTATATTTCCCGACAAACCTGTTACGGTAAGACCCACGGAAACACGTATGGGTTCAGGAAAGGGATCTCCCGAATATTGGGTATCCGTTGTTAAACCGGGTCGAATACTTTATGAAATGAGCGGAGTATCCGAAACTGTAGCTAGGACCGCTATTTCAATAGCTGCGTCCAAAATGCCTATACCAACTCAATTTGTTATTACAGGATAGGGGTATAGAACTAAACAAAAATAAAAGGGTTATTTCATTATATTGAGGATGAAAAAACAAACAACCACAGATTTCTTTATTTCTGGAAAGACAATATTTCTTTTTTTCCTTCATTCCTTGCATTGACATTCTTTGCATTGAAATAACAGATAAAAAAAAATGATATGATTCAACCCCAAACCCTTTTGAATGTAGCAGATAACAGCGGGGCTCGAAAATTGATGTGTATTCGAATCATAGGGACAGGGAATCCCCGATATGCTCATATTGGTGACGTTATTGTTGCTGTAATCAAAGAAGCAGTACCCAATATGCCTCTAGAAAGATCAGAAGTAATTAGAGCTGTAATTGTACGTACATGTAAAGAACTCAAACGTAACAACGGTATCATAATACGATATGATGACAATGCAGCAGTTGTCATTGATCAAGAAGGAAATCCAAAAGGAACTCGAGTTTTTGGTGCGATTCCTCGGGAATTGAGACAGTTTAATTTTACTAAAATAGTTTCATTAGCTCCCGAGGTATTATAAATACTAGTAGATAAACCTATAATAGTTTCGGGTATCAAAAATAGAACAATTAATTATTAGTGGATTAGGTCTCACGCATATACTTTAAATAAAAAAAAAATAAAACAAAGAAAAAACATGTTGATTATATCAAAATTAGGAGACACCAATAATTCTAGTTCGTCATGGGTAGGGATACTATTGCCAATATAATAACTTCTATAAGAAATGCTGACATGGATAAAAAAGGAACGGTTCGAATAGCATCCACTAATATCACCGAAAACATTGTTAAAATACTTCTACGAGAAGGTTTTATTGAAAACGTTCGAAAACATCAGGAAAATCAGAGATTTTTCTTGGTTTCAACCCTACGACATAGAAGGACTAGTAAAGGAGTATATAGAACTATTTTAAAACGTATCAGCCGACCCGGTCTACGAATCTATTCCAACTATCAACGAATTCCTAAGATTTTAGGTGGAATAGGGATTGTAATTCTTTCTACTTCTCAAGGTATAATGACAGATCGAGAAGCTCGACTAAAAAAAATTGGAGGAGAAATTTTGTGTTATATATGGTGATCCTCCTCCGGTATCCTAATTTGAGCTCTAAATTCCCATTTGTGAAATAGGGGAAAAGTAAGTTATATAACTCTTCTCCATTAGTTGATACTTTAAAGGGGTTACCTGGAATGAAAGAACAAAAATTGATTCATGAAGGTGTAATTATTGAATCACTTCCCAATGGTATGTTCCGGGTACGTTTAGATAATGAAGATTTAATTCTAGGTTATGTTTCAGGAAGGATACGACGCAGTTTTATACGGATACTACCTGGAGATAGAGTCAAAATCGAAGTAAGTCGTTATGATTCAACCAAGGGACGTATAATTTATAGACTTCGTAACAAGGATTCAAACGATTAAGTGATTTTTTAAAACATTCCTTTCGTGGGTAGGGTACGGTATACAATTCGAAGTTCAAAAATTCAAGAGACTCATTTTCTTCCAAGGAATAGATTCAGGGGTAAAGGAATGATAAATATGAAAATAAGGGCTTCCGTTCGTAAAATTTGTGAGAAATGTCGACTGATTCGTAGGCGTGGACGAATTATGGTGATTTGTTCCAATCCGAGACATAAACAGAGACAAGGGTAATCCTTAAAAAAAAAAAAGAACTTTCTTTCTAATCCCTGTATTGTATAAGGGATCCGTTTTAACATGAAATGGATATCTCCGTATATTTACATATATTTCTGACTCATTATTATGAGATAATAAAATATGACAAAATCTATACCAAGAATTGGTTCCCGTAGGAATGGACGTATTGGTTCACGCAAGACTGCACGTAGAATACCAAAAGGAGTTATTCATGTTCAAGCGAGTTTCAATAATACCATTGTAACTGTTTCAGATGTACGTGGTCAGGTGGTTTCTTGGGCCTCCGCGGGTACTTCTGGATTCAAAGGCACAAGAAGAGGAACACCCTATGCTGCTCAAGCTGCAGCAGTAAACGCTATTCGTACAATAATTGATCAGGATATGCAACGAGCAGAAGTTATGATAAAGGGTGCTGGTTTCGGAAGAGATGCAGCATTACGAGCCATTCGTAGAAGTGGTATACTATTAAGTTTCGTACGTGATGTAACACCTATGCCACATAATGGATGTCGACCTCCCCAAAAAAGACGTGTGTAGAAATAAGAATTAAACAACTATCAAGAGAAATAAATGATTCAATGATCTGATCAAATTAGAATATTAGTATGGTTCGAGAGGAAATAGCAGAATCCACTCGAACACTACAGTGGAAGTGTGTTGAATCACGAGTAGACAGTAAGCGTCTTTATTATGGACGTTTCATTCTGTCCCCGCTTATGAAAGGACAAGCGGATACTATAGGTATATCCATGCGGAGGGCTTTACTTGGAGAAATAGAAGGAACATGTATCACACGTGCAAAATCTGAGAAGGTACCACATGAATATTCTACAGTAGTAGGTATTGAAGAATCAGTACATGAAATTTTATTAAATTTGAAAGAAATTGTATTGAGAAGTAATCTCTATGAAATTAGAGACGCATCCATTTGTGTTAGAGGTCCTAGGTACGTAACTGCTCAAGATATCATCTCACCACCTTACGTGGAAATAGTTGATACGACACAGTATATAGCTAACCTGACAGAACCGATTGATTTGTGCATTGAATTACAAATCAAGAGAGATCGCGGATATCGTATGAAACCCATAACTAATTCTCAAGATGGAAGTTATCCTATAGATGCTGTATTCATGCCTGTTCGAAATGCAAATCATAGTATTCATTCTTATGGTAATGGGAATGAAAAACAAGAAATACTTTTTCTAGAAATATGGACAAATGGAAGTTTAACTCCTAAAGAAGCACTTTATGAAGCTTCTCGTAATTTAATTGATCTATTTGTTCCTTTTCTCCATGCAGAGGAAGCAGACATTAATTTCG